CGCTCATCCCGAACTTCCGTTTCATTACGTGTAGTCAGTTCAGTAAGGCTCGCCTCCCTCCCGATGATCAGGAATGTAGGGCGCTCCCTCAACTATCAAGTCACTTACTGTTGTTTATCTTCACTACACATTTCATAAAGCGGAAGAGAAGGAGGGATTGATTCAAAGAAGGAAGGGGAGCGTACCGAACCTATAGATAGGACCGGAGATCACCACTCAGAGAGTCAAAAAGTTCAGGGAAGGGCGGGGGCAGCCGATTCTCCGCAACGATAACAGAAAAAAAAAGCGGAGAAACAGCTGCAGAATAAGTGGGGGAGAGTGTCACAGTCGTGTCTTAGTGTCCATGTAATGTACCGTGATGCTCCCGAGTCGTGTCCATGTAGCGTCTAGGTCGTAGGAGTCGTTACCCATGTATGTAGCATAGTGGCAGTTTTGTAAATATGAACTTGTATAATTGGGCTTTAGGTCCCCAAGGCCCAGTATGATTGAGCTCCACTTTTTATGTTTCCTTTTGGGAAGCCCATAAATGCTTAGCATCTACCTTGAGGGTCTGCAAGAGAAGAGTCGTGAAGGCAAGTGTCCAAGCAAAGACTTGCCTCTCCATTCCCTAGATGCTCTTGCTACTAGAGTATTCCAATCTGAGTTAGGCCAGTTTGTTTATGCCTAAAATAGATTGCAACCTAGTCCACACTCTAGAAGAATAAGAGCATTGAAAGAAGAGGTGATCATGTGATTCAAGGGGAAGTCTGCATAGTAAAAAACTCATTGAGGGGATAGATCCATAAAGAATGAGTTTGTCCTGTGTACTTAATCTGTTTCTAATGGCCAACCAAAGAATGAAAGCATGCCTTGGAATAGCCTTAGAGAACCATACTAAGTTACACCAGTCAACTCTAGGTTTAGGAGGTCTCAAATCCTCCCAAGTTGCAGAAATGGAAAAGCTGCACCTACTTAACCATTTAACAGAGTCTCTCCTATCCTCTCCTCATGTGGGTGAGGAAGGAGAGACATGCTATTTTTCAAGGTGATAAGTTCAGGGGAATTAGCTTCTGGCCATTGCCAAGAACCCTGAACAATGATATCACACACCAAAGCATCCTTGCCCAGCCCAGAGTCATAGATGGGATTACTGCCCATGGTTTGATAAATTGTCAAAAAAGGAAATGGCTGACCACTGATTCAATCTTCAAACCAAAAGCCAGATCTTGCTACTAGAAAACCGAAGGAGCACACAAAGCAAACGAAAATCACCAAGCAACAACTACGTTGTTTGTGTAGGCGGAATCCAGTTTCAAATCATAAGATGACGAAGTGACTGCACCAACGAATCAAGCGGAACACATCTTTGATCCACTCTACGAACTGAAAGCGAAATTTTGCGAAACAACCACGCCCGGATCCGCGGCTATGTAGGTAAGTGGATCCGCGCTATGATCGCTTTGAGTTCTGCTCGAAGGAATAGGAATTCTTTAGGAGTTTGAAGTAAAGGCGAGGGCCTCCGATCACTTCATTTTTTTTATTAACCCTCGGACGTATATTCTTGACGTCCTTACCAAAACTTCCTTACCCAAGGGGATTTATTTTAGCACCAAAAGGCTTGTTTTCTTGATCTCAAAAAGTTTAGATTGCTCAGGGCCGAGGAAATGAAATTGATGGAACCTGTATCATTAGGTATTGATCTAAGCTTAGAACGGGCTAAGAGGGTAGCCCACGAGCGAAGATCGAAGAACATCCTGAGCATAGGCTCGTAAGAGGGAAATGAATAGATGAGCTCCCCTTGCCTTGAAAGAAGCTAGCCGGTAGAAGCCATCCGTGAGCAAGAGAAGAGAAGAAGCAACAAGGGCAGGAGTGGTTGGTCACCTAGGAAAGAAAGAGAATATTATTACCCCGAAACAAATATCTAATATCTACCTTTAGCGCATATTTCCTGCTTTGAAGAAAGGAAGCGAACAACCACCTTGCCGGATTGATGAAGGCATCTTCCTTAACGGAAGAAAGGATAGTGAATCTCGCACTTCCGGAAAGATGATACGGAAATTCATTCCGAGCTATGAAAAGGAAGAAGTTCATTCCCGGCTAAGTTCTTAAAGAAAGAGGACTAGGCCCAGGAGAGGAGATTCAGCTTCAATCAGGGATTTCCGCTGTTCGAGCTATCTCCTCATCAGGTAATTCAGTAGTCGAGGATTCCGCTAGAGCCTTAGGAATAGGGTACGAATCGGCTGGGGGGCCTGTTTCCTTAGGGCAAAAAAAAAGCTTAGTAAGAGGAAGAAGGGGTCTTCTGGAAGCAGGAAGGCAGTGAAGTAAGCGGATATGGAGTACTCGAGGGACAGGCCCTGAAGCGAAGGACGGGAACGAGCGGGATCTCCGCCGACCAGGAAAGAGAGAGTCAACGCCGGTAGCGGAGAGGATTAGCCTAGGCTCTTCAAGACCTTACTCGGCTCGAGGAAGAGGAATAGATAGGTACACGAGGTGAGCGGAAATCTATTATTCTACATTTTCCCAAAAGAGGATTCATTCATTTCTTTCTTCAACGGAATCTACCAATGGAACAATCTTTGAAGAAGAGAGGGGTCAATACCAAGAAGGTAAACTCATTAGGTAAGCCTCGGTTGTTCCTAGCTTTAGTGGGCTACGAGGACAGTAAGCATCATCGGCGGTTGAAGAACCCGAATCAGAGGGATCAGAGTCAGAGGCAAGCGAGGACTCCGCAGTAGGGGCTTTCGCAGTAGCAGTGCCATGAGTATGAGGCACCCGATAAGGAACAGATACTTAAGTGTGGTAGGAGGGAGCTAGGAGTCTTCCCTTGAGTCTTCCATTCATGCCGTCATGGATGGGGCTACCTATGAGGTATGGCTTGAAAGCGGTTTTCTACTATGTACTTTTGGAAAATGATCATACCATAGAGATTTCTGGACAAACTAGCGAGGAGTTGACTCCCAGGAGGGGAACAAAGAGCAACAGACTTCGCTTCGATCCCTACTGCTTTAAGTTAAATCCCCTTAACAACAGGAAGTTTCACCTCCTGCGGGTATAGGATTAGGATTAGATCGTACACCCGCAAACAAGACTGCCATGGGCAGCTACCAGCTTTCCTTTCGAAGCTCGCCGGAGATCTATTCCTCTTCCTCTGCCTCAACAGGATCTGTGGTTCCCTCCGCTTGTTTTTGTCCTTAAGTGGAATTTAGGTCCACCATATTCATTGCCTGTTTACACCTCTGATTCGTCTGATTCAGAGTTAGCGCCGATCCTTATCTAAAATCCTCCCAAACCCAATTCTAAGACTGCTCTAGGCTGATATTTTCCTCGCCTCCCTTATATTATAGAAGAGTAAGCTTTTGACCATCTTCTTCTTTTAAGAAATAAATAGAGTAAGGTCTTTACCGATCTATTCTATTAAAAGTCTTTCTTCCTTATATGCCTTCCCGAAGGTTGTGAACTGAACTTTCGGTGGAAGCAGGAAGTGCGATAAAGATTCTATTTCTTCCGCTGAGGTGAGGAGCTCCTCTATTCCTATTCTATTTCGGGGATTTTAATAGTATTCCTATTCTTATGATTAGATCATCGACCACGGGCAAGAAAAAAAGGAAGAACAACCGCTACAGCTTCGCTTCCTTACTTATTTGGTTACTTTATAGTTGGAATAAGGAACATAAGGTGCAAGGCCCTTTTAAGGCGTTATGGGTCGGCCACATAGGAATAAGAATAGCATTTCTCTTTCCCTTCAGCAGAATGGGATGATTCTTACCTTCTGGGAAGGAGTCTTTACTAAGGAAACTTCCTCCAAAGATCTCTTTTCCCGGGAATGAATTGATCAATCTAGCTTCTGATTTATCAACTTAAACATCAAGTGAAATGGCCTTCTGGTACAAATAAATTGAGGTTTCCCTGGGGGTTGGTTCAAGAAGTGGTAACGCAGGGGGGTGGGTGTAATGAAAGAAGTAGCTTGGGCAAATTCTAGAATTCATTCCTAGCCTCGGGCTAACCTAACTCATTGTAGCGTAGGGGTAGTGGAGACTAGTAGTAATGAATAAAGTTACGGGAGGAGGCTAAGAGTGTAGTCGGGAGCTAAGAGTAATGAGGCAAGTTAAAGGAAGAGCCTATGCATACTTCTTTTTTTTCCTAAGGCAAGAAACTGCTACTGGCATCGATCAACTGCAACTCCTGGCATGAAGACACTTCCCTTGGGGCAACTCCTGTCAATGCCCAATATGCCTAATAAGGTTACAGCCAGGGTCAGGGAGAAAAGGAAGAACTCTTGCCAACCCTTTGACTTTTTGATCGAATGTCTGCTAAAAAAGTGCTCACTTTTTGCCTCGTTTTCGTTGCATTGCTTCTTTTATTCTCTTTCGCTAAGTCCGGGACTTATCTCCTCCTCGAGAAGGCCCCCGAAGAATCAGAAGAATCGGTTTTCGGATGAGGAATTGCCCTTCTTCTTCTTTCCTTCTCGAAAGACCCTCAGGCAGTTCCTTTGATTCTTATCAAGGGGAAGGCCGAAACGGTAAACCCAGCGTCCTGCTTTTCATTTGACAAGAAAGGAAATTAGAGAATAAGCAGAAGAAGTCACATCGATTCGAGTCGACAAGAGAGAAAGAATTGAGGCAAATCTAGCTCTCGTGGAGGCTGCTCAATGAAATAAAATAGAAGAGGAGGTATACAAAATAAATAGGTTTTTGAATGAACCAGAAAGAGTGAATAGAATAGAGGAGCTTAGCCCTCAACGTATAATTAATATCGCACTTTCCGCTTTTCCTTTGATTCCACCTTTAATACATTGATGGTATGTCGATGGGACCGCTTATTCTCTGCCCTATCAAAGAAATGTTTTAGTTCCTTGCGAGGAGACTTTTCAATAAATACCTCGACTGACCGAGAAAAACAAGTTCCAGAGGCATCTTCCATTCATATCGATTTGGGTTTTTCCGCACCATATTTTGATCTGCCTCTTCTTCGATCCGGAATTCCCAGCAAATCTTTGACTCCTCGAATACAATGGGATTTCACACCTGGCAAATCTTTCACTCTACCTCCTCTTATTAAGACCATAGAATGTTCCTGCGAATTATGACCTTCGCCCGGAATGTGAGCAAATATATCATGTCGATTGCTCAACCGTACTTTGGCTATCTTACGTGGAGCTGAATTAGGTTTTTTCGGTGTTCTCGTTGAAACACGCGGGCGTACTCCTTGCTTCTGGGGACATTGATCCGAAGCTCGAGTACGGTCCCGGCGCCGTTTTTCTTCTCTACCATGACGAATCAATTGATTTAATGTAGGCATCGCTTTTTCCTTTGTCCTTCCCCCCCGATTTTTGCCCTATCACTAGTGATTACTCCCGATCCGAAGCACCCCTTTTCCATTCATAGAGAGATCCAATCGTCAAAATCAATAAAAAGGCCATCATGGACCAAGATCCAAACGGATCAATCTTGTTGAGAGGTACTGCCCAAGGAAAGGAAAAGGTTACTTCCGGATCAAGGATAATAAATAAAATGGAAACAAGATAAAATCGTATATCGAAACGACTTCTGGCATCACCGGAAGGATCGAAACCACATTCGTAGGCCGACAATTTATCTGGATAGGTTGAACTATTGGAAGCAAATGGAAAAGGAAGACCGAGTGGGATCAAAGAAACTAGCAGACTGATCACTAAATAGATACAAATAGGTGCAAATTCTGACATCATCACAGCCCACTTGGTTCTTTCGCTCGCGGAGCGGCATACCGGAAAAAAGTAAGAAATTGTAATCCCCAACGACAAAGGAACGAGCATTTTCGGGGACTAGCTCGCCATTACTCAAGAGGGAAAGGAAGTTTCTCGCCAAGGGGGGGCCTCGCCTTTTTAAAGGCTACATTCGATTCTGACAACGGGTAAAGCTACTGCCCTACCTTGTATGCAGGAATCGACCAAAGAGAAGAAAATAAAATTCTTTTCTTTAAGATTGAAAAACGGATGAGATCAGAAAGGCCATCATTGGGGCAAACGATGCAATAGCTTCGGTTAGAGCAAAGCCCAAAATGGCATAACCAAATAATTGTTTAGCTAATGATGGATTCCGCGCCACGGAATGAATTAAAGAACTGAAGACGTTTCCAATACCGACAGCAGCTCCCGCTAAAGCAATTGTAGCAGCTCCGGCACCTATTGATTTTGCACCTTCTAACATAAGGACAAGAAAAAACCTCGTCACGCTTCATTTTTTGTGTGTTTTTTTTTAAAGGTAGGGTTTGAAAGTATTTCAAAAGCCTTAGATTACTCTATCGAATGCCCCTTTTTCACCTATATCATAATGCCAAAGCAAAGGAAAAGATCGTATACGCACGCTTGGCATGCTGGATAGCCTAAGAGAGGGAAGAATCTGATTCTCTCAAATCGGAGAAGGGCTAGACGCACTAAACCGTCAGCTTCAGCTAGTCGTAGACCGTTCGTGCCCTACGAGTTCTCTCTTTCCTGTGGTTAAGTGGAACTCCTCTCTTTCTGTCCTGAAAAGAAGGTATTTGCCTTCTTTCGTTTCGATTTCGAGCATCACTTATTTTACGAGAATCTATCCATCCAGACTTCCTGAAAACAGGGGATATCCCGCAGCTCTTACTCGAAGACATGGAACCTCTTGTTAGGATCCGGACAGGGGAATTGACTTGCAAAGAGCTTATTAGCCTATTCTTTCTTGCTAACTAGTTGTTAGCACCAAAGGAACTGAAACCTTCGTCCAAACTCTTTTTGTACTCGCATATGTCCCTTTTCTTTGACTTCCTTTGCCCATGAGGTAGTGCATTCTATGTTTAGAAGGAAAAGGACATTCTTTTTCACATTCTCCGATGCTACGAATGGTACGCAAAGGTAAGGAATAAGAAATATTAACCAGAATTCGGAGATAGGACTGAGCCGGGTATTTGACTTCAGCTTAGCTGCTTAGCGAATGCCTTTGTGATGAATGAACTATCCTCCCTTCTACTTCTACCCTTGTCGCTTCCATTTTGATTCGTTCACAGAGATAGATCACACCGGCAACAAGAGCCTCTTTCTGGTCCTAAATCAGTTAAGCGGCACTCATCCCTTTCTTGGCCACTTAAGGTTTCGCATCTCTCAAGCCGGCTACTGACTTGGCTTCGTTCACTCAACAATCATTGAATCCGGATCCGGAAGTGAAGTAGGTTCGGCAGATATAGGCTTCTCTTCTATTGAATAAGTGGACTCCCCCCTTTGACTTGAACATTGAATTGACTCTTCTTCGATAGCTTTCAAGCGTTGAACCCGATCCAATTCGTTTTGTAGTCGTAGCTTATTGGCCTGAGATTCTCCATTGAGTGGTTCGTACTTACAACTTGGATTATCTGTTTCGTGGCTCACAAGAAATCGTTCTATCGAGAAATCATTAGAAAAGCCATTTTCTCTATTGGATTCGCAGTTAGCTGACTAGAAATCGAACTATCTCGCCGGTCGGATGAAACCACTTCTTCTTCTGTGCCCGTCTGATTCGGTGCTGTCTTCCCACTTCA